TAGTGTGTGCTTCCGGAGGAGCACGGATGCAAGAAGGAAGTTTGAGCTTAATGCAAATGGCTAAAATATCTTCTGCTTTATATGATTATCAATTAAATAAAAAGTTATTCTATGTATCAATCCTTACATCTCCCACTACTGGTGGGGTGACAGCGAGTTTTGGTATGTTGGGGGATATCATTATTGCTGAACCCAATGCCTACATTGCATTTGCGGGTAAACGAGTAATTGAACAAACATTGAATAAGACAGTACCGGAAGGTTCACAAGCGGCTGAATATTTATTCCAAAAGGGTTTATTCGACCCAATCGTACCACGTAATCCTTTAAAAGGTGTTCTGAGTGAGTTATTTCAACTCCATGCTTTCTTTCCAAAAAATCAACAAGTGGAATGTTAGGTTTAATTAGTTTATTGGAATTAAAATGAAAATACGAAAGTGAAATTTTCTTTGGTGACATAAGATCCAATTATAGAGCGAATCAAGAGAGAATCAAAAGTTTCTTAATTTTTTGTGATATCCCTTTTTAGTCATATTAATGATTAGTAATCAAAAAGTCAGTCTCTATCAACAAACAAGACAAGAGTGCGACTTTTGCCTTTCGCGAATTTCGGGGAAGGCAAAAATTTGCACCCTCTCCTTATACTTATGTATATAGAAAAAATTGTCTCTATATAGAGTCTTGCATCCTTCTATAATTTACCGATAATCGTCATTATTACTAATAAACCCTGTTGGATCATTCATATAGTTTATGTAGAAAGCTAAAAAAACGAAGCCCATTTAGTTAGTTCTATCCTCTTTGCACTTATTCGATACTCAATTATTATATATATATATATTCACTTATATTAGAGTCTAATTTATTCCAAATAGAATTATTTTATTCTAAAATACCTTATATAACAATATATAACAGGTACAAATCTTAAATCGAGGTATCCAGTCTATGACAACTCTCAACAACTTACCCTCTATTTTTGTGCCCTTAGTGGGCCTAGTTTTTCCGGCAATGGCAATGGCTTCTTTATTTCTTCATATTCAAAAAAACAAGATTTTTTAGATCCGACGGGATGAAATCTCATTTTTTTTTCAAGACTTAAATTTAGATCATACCACAGATATCTATTCTATTTAGTATAATATGATCTAAGGTGTGACTTCCTCCGAAGACTCCTAAAGATTCACATTAGAATAAGGCTAGTTGATGAGAGTTCCTTCGGAAACAAAAAAAGAGTAAAGTCAAATTTATTTTGTTTATTCTTTCACTTCCAATAAAATACAACTGGATCGAGTATGAGTTGGCGATCAGAACAGATATGGATAGAACTTATAACAGGGTCTCGAAAAATAAGTAATTTCGCCTGGGCCTGTATCCTTTTTTTAGGTTCAGTAGGATTTTTATTGGTTGGAACTTCCAGTTATCTTGGTAGGAATTTGATAGCTTTATTTCCATATCAGCAAATCTCTTTTTTTCCACAAGGGATCGTGATGTCTTTCTATGGTATCGCAGGTCTCTTTATTAGTTCCTATTTGTGGTGCACAATTGCGTGGAATGTGGGTAGTGGTTATGATCGATTCGATAGAAAGGGGGGAATAGTGTGTATTTTTCGTTGGGGATTTCCTGGAAAGAATCGTCGCATTTTCCTCCGATTCCTTATGAAAGATATTCAGTCCATAAGAATAGAAGTTAAAGAGGGTATTTCTGCCCGCCGTGTTCTTTATATGGAAATCCGCGGCCAGGGGGACATTCCCTTGACTCGTACTGATGAGAATTTGACTCCACGCGAAATTGAACAAAAAGCTGCGGAATTGGCCTATTTCTTGCGCGTACCAATTGAAATCTTTTGAAAAATAAACTAACTAAATGCTTTCTCATCAAAAGGAAAAAGCTTTTGAATCCTCTTTTTTATAATATAAGAGGACTCATTGTAGCCAAACCGGATCAGAGATATATTATATAGAACAGCCATAAAACAAAACTGCTTTGTCCGCAAAAAAGTTTTATGCGTAATATGGAACTCCGCGCAACTTAATTCAGTACCAAAAAAAGTAAAAATTACCGGAATTCCGTCTTGTTTTGCCATTTTTTTTTTTGATGATGACACTTTTTTCATAATTTTTTCAACTAGTCTTGGGCTCAGGGGGTTTATTTCGTCTTGAAATGGGATTGTCTAATTTTAATTCGCTCGTTCGGGTATCCATCGTAAGGGGGAAAGGATTTCAAAGTTAACTAATTAAGATATCTGAAAAAAAAAATGAGTATTTCCTTATTCAAATTCGAAACGGTCTTATTCTATTTATGTATTCTTTGTAGGATCAGAGGCTAAACCCTGAATCACAAAAAAGGGGGGATTCATATCTTGTAATAGAACTCACGCTTGATCGAAAGAGTAGATCACATAGAATCGATGAATAGGGTGGGTTCATTAATAATTCAAAGATGAAAAAAATGTCAAAAAAGAAAGAATTGACTCCCCTTATATATCTTGCATCTATAGTATTTTTACCCTGGTTGATCTCTCTTTTATTTCAAAAAAGTGTGGAATCTTGGATTACAAATTGGTGGAATACTAGGAAATATGAAATTTTTTTGAATCATATTCAAGAAAAGAGTATTCTAGAAAAATTCATAGAATTAAAGGAACTTTTCTTGTTGGAAGAAATGATAAAGGAATTTTCGGAGACACATCCTCAAAAATGGAGTATAGGGATACAAAAAGAAACAATCCAATTGATCAAGATGCATAATGAGAATCGTATTCATATGATTTTACACTTCTCGACAAATCTAACCTATTTTGTTATTCTAAGTGGTTATTCTCTTCTGGGTAATAAAGAACTTATTCTTTTTAACTCTTGGGTTCAGGAATTCTTATATAACTTAAGTGACACACTCAAAGCTTTTTCTATTCTTTTATTAACCGATTTATGTATCGGATTCCATTCACCCCACGGTTGGGAACTTCTGCTTAGGTTTGTGTACAAGGATTTTGGGTTTGCTTATAATGATCAAATTATATCTGGTCTTGTTTCCACTTTTCCAGTCATTATAGATACAATTTTCAAATATTGGATTTTCCGGTATTTAACTCGTATATCTCCGTCACTTGTAGTGATTTATCATTCGATGAATGATTGAAAAATGGTCCACTGTAATCTTAATCCAATTCTAATATTTGTTACTGTCTAACATCGGAAAAGCGCATTCAAAATAATACTTACTAGTTCTATCAATCTGGGGGGATTTTCCTATATTGCAGTTAACTGAGTTTAGTAAAGAGCAGAATCGTGGATAGGGAACTATACTAGCGACCTACCTAATTTATTGTAGAAATTTTCGGGATCAATGATTGGACCATGCAAACTAGAACTACTCTTTCTTGGATAAAGGAACAGATTACTCGATCCATTTCCTTATCCCTCGTGATATACATAATAACTCGGACATACATTTCAAATGCATATCCCATTTTTGCACAACAGGGTTATGAAAATCCACGAGAAGCAACTGGGCGTATTGTATGTGCCAATTGCCATTTAGCTAATAAGCCCGTGGATATTGAGGTTCCACAAGCGGTACTTCCCGATACTGTATTTGAGGCAGTTGTTCGAATTCCTTATGATATCCAAGTGAAACAAGTTCTTGCTAATGGGAAAAAGGGTGGTTTGAATGTAGGGGCTGTTCTTATTTTACCTGAAGGGTTTGAATTAGCCCCCCCCGATCGTATTTCGCCGGAGATGAAAGAAAAGATAGGAAATCTGTCTTTTCAGAGTTATCGTCCTACTAAAAAAAATATTCTTGTGATAGGTCCTGTTCCGGGTCAGAAATATAGTGAAATTACCTTTCCGATTCTTTCTCCCGACCCTACAACTAAAAAAGATGCTCACTTCTTAAAATATCCCATATATGTAGGTGCAAACAGAGGGCGGGGGCAGATTTATCCGGACGGGAGCAAGAGTAATAATACGGTTTATAATGCTACAGCAGCAGGTATAGTAACTAAAATTATACGAAAGGAAAAAGGGGGATATGAAATAACTATAGGGGATCCATCAGACGGGCGTCAAGTAGTTGATATTATTCCTCCAGGACCAGAGCTTCTTGTTTCAGAAAGTGAATCTATCAAACTTGATCAACCATTAACAAGTAATCCGAATGTGGGTGGATTTGGTCAGGGAGATGCAGAAATAGTACTTCAAGATCCATTACGTGTTCAAGGCCTTTTGTTCTTCTTGGCATCTGTTATTTTGGCACAAATCTTTTTGGTTCTTAAAAAGAAACAGTTTGAGAAAGTTCAATTGTCCGAAATGAATTTCTAGGTCCGTGAATTTATCAACATCAAGCTCGTGGAAAAAGGACAAAATTCTTGTTGGAAATTAGGTTATCTATAATAAAAAAAAAGAATGCAAAGTCTTTTGTTTACTTGTTTATATTCTTTTTTATACTAGCTGTCAGTAATTACTTGTACACAGCACTGGTGATAGTATATATATTGTAAATAAAAGTTTTTCAATTTACCTTTTCTTTGTTTCCAAATTCGAGTGGTGTGATCAGTCATATTAAAATGGAATATAATGTATCAACTATTTTCTATTCAACTAGAAAAAATTGACTAGATACTAAACAAAAAAGAAGCAGAGAATAGAAAAGAAAGAATGGAACACATTTTGTTAGGACGGGTTAGTTGTTTTCCTAGTCTTCGACACAAGAAAAGAATTTTATACGTCCCTTTCTTGTGTCGAAATAATAATTATTCTTGATTCTGTTCGTCAAAGATTCTTATGTTTAGTTTTGATTTTTTTAGAAGTTTATCATAATCTTTTTTTATGCACAACAAATAGTGGACAAACAAAACAAAAAAGGCACTTTTTAAAACAAATTTAATTTTTTCAATGAATTCAAAAATCAATTTGTGTAAGATCTTAAAATAAATAAAGTGGGGCTTTTGAATTTTAATATATAAACTCAAGGGTTTGCATAATATCTGATCTACAGAA